TAGCGATCCCCATTAGTGGTGTAGTCCCCCAGCCCGGAGCTACTTTACCATATTCCGAATTCAGTGGTTTCAATAAATTCCCTACGGTAGTTCGTCTTGGCCCAGATCTAGAACTATCCTCAACGGTTTGTGTAGCCATAAATCCTATTTATTTAATCATTGGTTGAGATCTGTTGACTTTGTATACCATTTCGTTGTAGTTGTAAATAAACGATCTTATTATAGATCCATTGTATTGTGATCTTGAAATTGTCTAAAAATGGAAATAGCAACCCTAATCGCCATCTTTATATCTGGTTTACTTGTAAGCTTTACTGGGTACGCCTTATATACCGCTTTTGGGCAACCCTCTCAACAACTAAGAGATCCATTCGAAGAACACGGGGACTAGTTGAAGTAATGAGTCTCCCTACTCTATATGGGAGACTCATTACTTCAACTGAAATAATGAAAAATTATTTTACTTTTTTAGTTGGAACCTTAGGCGGTTCTCGAAAAAAGATAGCGAAAAAAATTATCCCTAAAGTAGAGACTAAAAGGAATGTATAAACCAATGCTTCCATAGATTCATCGTGGTTTACAATTATAGCTTCCACACCTATTCATTTGGCATCATTTACCATATAGTATAAAATATAAATATAAAGAAAAGGAAAAGAAAAGATAGTGATTCAAGTCAAGATTTCTTAAGTACTCTAACCCTATGTCAAATAAAAAAAAGAGGCGAAAGATACCAGAGCAATCTTGTATCAGACTACTTGTCTCCTCGTAGTTGGATCTCCTATTTTTTGGAATGCTCCAAATTCCACTTGAGCATCCAAATCTGGATCAATACCAGCAAAAACATCTCTGAACAAGGTTCTAGCGCCATGCCAAATGTGTCCGAAAAAGAAGAGCAAAGCAAACGTAGCATGACCAAAAGTGAACCAACCCCTTGGACTGCTACGAAAAACGCCATCAGATTTCAAAGTAGCCCGATCTAATTCAAAAATTTCACCTAATTGGGCACGTCTAGCATATTTTTTAACAGTCACAGGATCACTATAACTGACTCCATTGAGTTCGCCACCATAGAACTCAACAGTTACACCTACTTGTTCAACACTATACTTTGATTCTGCTCTCCTAAAAGGAACATCGGCTCTCACAATTCCGTCTCCATCCACCAAAACCACCGGAAATGTTTCAAAAAAAGTAGGCATACGACGTACAAAAAGCTCGCGCCCTTCTTTATCTCTAAAGACAGGGTGCCCTAACCATCCAACAGCTATTCCATCCCCGTTATCCATTGACCCTGCTCTGAATAATCCCCCTTTTGCCGGATTATTACCAATGTAATCATAAAAAGCTAATTTTTCGGGAATTTTAGACCAAGCTTCCGATAAACTTAGATTTTCGTCTAGTCCGGCGCTAACTCTTCGGTATATTTCTTGCTGAAAGTATCCTTGATCCCACTGATAACGAGTGGGACCAAATAATTCGATTGGAGTTGTTGCTGAACCATACCACATAGTTCCAGCAACAACGAAAGCTGCAAAAAAAACAGCAGCGATACTACTGGAAAGTACAGTTTCAATATTGCCCATACGCAATCCTTTGTATAGACGTTGAGGCGGACGGACACTAAGATGGAATAAACCCGCTAATATGCCCAATGTACCCGCTGCAATATGATGAGAGGCAATTCCTCCGGGAACAAAAGGATCAAAGCCTTCCGCGCCCCATGCAGGACTTACAGGTTGTACTTTTCCGGTTAGTCCATAAGGATCGGACACCCATATTCCAGGACCATACAAACCTGTTACATGAAATGCGCCAAAACCAAAGCAAGCCAATCCTGAGAGAAATAAATGAATTCCAAAGATCTTAGGCAAATCCAAAGAGGGTTTGCCCGTACGTTCATCGCAGAATATTTCTAGGTCCCAATACACCCAATGCCAGATAGCTGCCAAGAAGCACAAACCAGAAAACACAATATGTGCCCCTGCCACACCTTCATAACTCCAAATACCTGGATTCGTTATAGTTCCCCCTGAAATACTCCAACCACCCCACGAATTGGTTATTCCTAAACGAGTCATGAAGGGTATAACGAACATACCTTGTCTCCACATTGGATCGAGAGCGGGGTCAGAGGGATCAAAAACCGCTAATTCGTATAAAGCCATCGAACCGGCCCAACCAGCAACTAGGGCTGTATGCATTATATGGACCGAAAGTAATCGACCAGGATCATTCAATACGACAGTATGAACACGATACCAAGGCAAACCCATGGAAATACCCCTTTATCAAAAAAAAACTAGACACTATGTCACTTTATTTTATCGCATTGGAATTGGAAAAGACTATACTATGTACCTAACTTTTCAGTAGATTCTGTATGAGAAAAGGTTAATATTTATTCTGTTTCATTGAAAATAAGGTAAAAATTCTGTTCGTAAGAACAAAGAGAAGCGGATCTATTCTATACCCGATAAGTACCAATACGCAATGGGGGGATTACTCCTACTTTCGGGAAACAAATACATAGATACTTGTTTATCATTCCAACGATTGATACGTTAGTTAAATTTTCTCTTTATTCATTCTGTCTTACTCTATAAACCTTTCAATCTATGTATAAAAATCTATGTATAAAATACAATAAAAATAAAGAGAAAAAGAGATAAAGATGATAAAGCCATTGTTACGTTTCCATATTAACGTGAAGTATAGTACTCAATTTTGTCTTTAAATTAATGCCCGTTGGTGTTCCAAAAGTACCTTTTCGGAATCCCGGAGAGGAAGATGCAACTTGGATTGAGTTATAGTGCGACTTGTCAGACATATTGAGTCATATGGAATTTACCCGTTTTCTCCCCCGATCGAGATATCCTCTGTTTCGCCCAAGAAATATTGTATTGAGGGAAGCATCAATCATTCGGAGCGTGAAGTGTAATTAGATCAATTTATTTATATTTGCATTTTGAGATCCATATTATCAATTAGGAGGATTTATGGTTCACTTGGAAAAATAAAAATAAAGTATTCAGGCTCCGTTCAGAAAATACCAAATTGGTAATATAATATATGTATGATTATTACTTGTATTATAAAGGATTCTTATCCTTACTATATTACTATAAGTAAGATGAGTTATTATAAGAGTGATTTCAAACGTCCAACCAATAACCAACAGAATAGCATGATGAATACATCAAATAGTTGAGTTGGGAAAAGACATGAAACGAATTAAAAAAAAGAAGTGGTACTGAGATTATTTGCCCTATATGTGCAAATAAAATTCGGACAGATCTTTTCCCGGAGTAGAACATGAACCTAAAAGAATTGCAAGGGCCCATTCAGGAACAAGAAAATTGCATCGTGATTTGAATATCGATGAAATAATACATCAATGAGAGAGATTAGTTCAATTTCAATAAGTTCAATAAATTCTTTTTTTTATAGGTAAGGAAACGAGAACACATCTCATGTTTTTTGAAAAATGGAAGAAAAACCTATTAAGTTAAAAAAAAAAGAAATAGAACAAGAATCGACACATTGATTCTTTTTTCTCCGTTTCATTTTGATTTTGAACCGTATGCATCCAAAGGTGCGTGTACGGCTCCTAAAGGACTAAAGGATAGGATTTTTTGTCCTAATCAACCGACTTTATCAAGAAAGATTACTTTTTTTAGGACAAGAGGTCAAGGAGGAGATCTCGAATACTATTGTTGGTCTCATGGTATATCTCAGTATAGAAGATCATACTAGGGATCTTTATTTATTTATAAACTCTCCCGGCGGATGGATAATACCAGGAATAGCTATTTTTGATACTATGCAATTTGTGACGCCCGACGTGCATACAATATGCATGGGAATAGCCGCTTCGATGGCATCTTTCATCCTGGTCGGAGGAGAAATTACCAAACGTCTAGCATTCCCTCACGCTTGGCGCCAATGAGTTTTGATTTGAAAAAAAAGAAACACTATGCCTTCGCCATATTGAATATGAATAATAAGTAATAATAGCATGGCACTTCGAGTTCGATCTAAACAAACCATTATTTTATTTTATTGTTTTTTCATAACATGAGATTTTGTATCGAGATAGTAGTATGAAACAAAGAGTATTTCCGATTTGTTGATTTTATGTGTCGGGAGTACATTTCAGCGTCACAAACTTTTTTTCTTCCACACCAGAAGTCTCTTTTTGATATTCATCTTATGAAAGAGTACGAAAAAAAAAAATAAATTTTCCTTATTTGATCGTATCAGAAGGGAACTTTGGGATTGCTAAATCATAGATAAGATATCTATATAAAGCAACAGAACCATCATAGTATTTTTTACTCCTACGAAAGGAAGGGTGGTAAATGGATAATTCAACGATCTGAATCAGATAAATTCGATTTCTTCGATAGAATAGAAGAGAAGAATAAAGTAAATTCCGTTGCGGAGCCGTATGCAACATAGAAATGCCCGTACGGTTGTTCAATTCCATTTTCTTCTTTTTATTTTTTTATCCTTTAATTTAGCCCAATCATGCGAGATAGAAGAACCTGTTATATCAATAACATTAGGTTAGGATTATGATTCATCAACCTGCTAGTTCTTTTTATGATGGAAGATCAGGGGACTTTTTCAGGGAAACGAGACAGATAGTGAAACTTCGCGAAAACCTCACAAAGGTTTATGTACAAAGAACAAGTATGCCTCTTTGGGTTGTAGCCCAAGACATGGAAAGAGATATTTTTATGTCAGCAACAGAAGCCCAAGCTCACGGCATTGTTGATCTTGTAGGGGCGGAGCCTGAGGATTTAGAGGATTTTTTATTGTAAATCTATTTCAAACCGTAATTGAATTTTCTGTGATTTTATATTGAATAGAAAAAATTGATAATTAATAATTATCAGATGAATTCTCAGGTTAAGATCGATCTAAACCAACCCATTCCATTCTAATTTCTAATTATATATACGTTGTATATATAATTATACGACATGCCAACTATTAAACAACTTATTAGAAATGCAAGACAGCCAATAAGAAATGTTACGAAATCTCCCGCTCTTAGAGAATGTCCTCAGCGTCGAGGAACATGTACTAGGGTGTATGTGCGACTCGTTCAGATCATGAGTTCGAACAAATACAAATGAGAAAATTTTTCCAGTATTACTGAACGGCACCAATGAATAGAGTAAATGGAAAAGATTTTTCATATATCTATATTGTGTATTGTGTATGGAATTTATGGTTTCCATTGGTGTAAATCCAATCACCTAAATTTGAGATGAAAAGCAATTCCCCATAGGTAGTAAATAGTTATCCATTAAGCGGAGGAAATGGTATCATAAGAAGCAAAAAGATTATGCTCCCATTGTTAAAAGAACGGACTAAGAGGGTCAGCTACCTAGCTAACTTTCCTAATTAAATGCCGTTACTGTATAGATAACTCTTATTGTGAAAAGAGCTATTACTCTATAATTGATAATTGATGGGTAGAGCCAAAGAGTGTGAACTATACAAGTTCACAATACCATTTGATTAAATGAAATAAGAAGCTCCGGTGTATAGAGAGGACCTCGCCGTTTAAGAAATAACCATAGAAACGAAGGAACCCACTTTTTTTTAGTATCATTAGAATTTATTATTTTCAGGTGAAATGCCTGAAAGGAATAAAAAATGGTGGTAAGGAAGGTTATAGTAGCAAAAGCCATTCGAATTCATATTTTATATATCGGAATAATCCGTTTTGTTATTCATCGACCAAGGGGGATAAAAGGATGGCTGAAAGAATAGAAATCAATTAGTTATTCATTAAGGTTTAATTTGATTCAATGACAAGAGTTAGACGGAGATATATAGCTCGTAGACGTCGAACAAAAATTCGTTTTTTTGCGTCAACCTTTAGAGGGGCTCATTCGAGACTTATTCGAACGATTACTCAACAAAAAATTAGAGCTTTGGCTTCCTCTCATCGAGATAGAGGTAGGCAAAAGAGGGATTTTCGTCGTTTGTGGATCACTCGGATAAATGCAATAACTCGTGAAAAGTCAGTATTGTATAGTTATAGTATATTAATACATAATCTGTACAAGAAGCAATTGCTTCTTAATCGTAAAATACCTGCACAAATAGCTATATCAAATAAGAATTGTCTTTACATGATTTCCAACAAGATCATCAAATCAAATTCAAATAAAGTAGATTATAAAGTCATGTACAGTAAAGGAATGATTGAAACTTCTAGATTCTAGGCCTTTTCGAACAAAAAACACATCTGAGCTTGAGTTACAATTGGAGTTTGGAGTCAATTGAGGAGTATGTCTATTTTTTTTTTCTAGGACGAGTAATTCGAGTTCGGGGGATCGACTCCGATTTTTTATTCTTAAATAGTCTCTCATTATTAAGAAAGGGTAACAAAGATAAAATACGGGCTTGCTTTATAGCAATAGTAATTAATCGTTGTTGTTTCAAAGTCAATCTATTCACCCGTCTAGATAAAATTTTCCCTTGTTCACTAATAAATCGACTAATTAAACTCATGTTTCTATAATCGATTCGATCCCCCGATCTAATTGGGGGCAAACGCCTACGAAAAGATCGTTTGGATTTGCGAAAAGATTGCTTGGATTTACGAAAAGATTGTTTGGATTTATCCATGGTTTATTCCTTATCTCTAAAATTCTATTTCTTTATTTTATTTACTTCAGATCCTACCAAAATAGGCTTTGATTTGTATGCATAATGTATACACATTATTCATATTCTATTATTCATATTCTATATTAAAAATTAAAATTAAATATATGTTAAGCTCTTTTTCTTCTTTGACTTGAAAAGAACACATGTGTTCCGTTCAATCTATTTCTTGATTTCCCCATGAATCGTATGCTTGTGACAATAGCGACAAAATTTTCTCAATTCTAATCGACCAGGCGTATTGTGTCGATTCTTTTGAGTAATATATCTAGAAATACTCGGCGATTCCTTATTGACATCATTTCGGGCACAACCGGTACATTCTAAAATAACTATAACTCTTACATCCTTACCCTTAGCCATAAACCCCCTTTGAATTTTGTATCGGCTTAACTCTTACATTTTCGATCCGAGCTGAAGAAGAAAACAAAAATAAATTAAATAGAAGTTACTAACTAGAAATATAATTTTCTAAAAATTTCGTTGCAATTATCATTAAATTCTTATTTATTCAAATTTAAAAATTAATATTAATGTAATTGTAATTAAGTAAAAATTTTCATTTTATATTTTATAGAGTAATAAAATAATAATTTTATTTTATGAAGTAATAATTAAGTAATACAATTTCTTTCTAACTATCAATTGTTCCTATCCTAAATCCACTAAATTATTATTCTTATTTAATTTAAGTATCTTCTTTCTCGCGGAACCCTCCCTAGACTGGATCCACATTTAAATTTTAGGTCTCCCAAATTCGATCTTCGATCTATCACATTTTTGTTGAGGTTCCATACACTTTTTTTCTTTTCTCCCTATCCTAAAGCTAAGGAACTGAAATGAAAGAACTGAAAAAGGAGGGAGGAAATTCGAAATTTGAGTCATGTAAAATTGTATCTCTAATTTTATTCATTTCTTCACATAATCAATAACTAGAATCAAAAAAATGGGAATGACAAGGCATCCGGGAATAAACGATTAATCTCTATCAATAGGCCTGCTAAAGACCCAAACCATAGAGTACTTAGCACAGGTGCTACGGAGAGATATGTTTTTATATCTCGCATTGAAAATCCTCCTTTCCTATGGATTGTAATACATATGTGTATATGGTCAGATGTTGTAGTTCAAGATCATTTGTATTTATTTTACACAGAATTCCGAACTAAATGCTAAAATAGATATGTACAATTAATCAATAGATGAGATTTTCATTTAATCCCCTGTTCCTGAACATTACTGATAAAACTTTTTTATACGTTAGGTTTCAGATGTATATAATTCTTATATTTATGATATGTATAAGATTTTCTTATATGAAACCAAAAGGAAGAGAAGAAATGATAAGAAAATTGTATATAGATGGAGGAAAAAATGAAGATATGGAAAACAAGACAGGTATTTTGTAGAATGAGACTGCCCGACAATTGAAAAAAAGGGATGTAGCGCAGCTTGGTAGCGCGTTTGTTTTGGGTACAAAATGTCACGGGTTCAAATCCTGTCATCCCTACCTATTACTTCTTCTGAGGATTAATTGAGAACGATTCAAATTGTACATAATTTTCCGTTTTTTATACTATATGTATGCAAGATGCATTGGGGTAGATTTCTTTACAGTATAGTTGTATCCCCTGTCATAAACATAAGAAAGCGCTCTTAGTTCAGTTCGGTAGAACGCGGGTCTCCAAAACCCGATGTCGTGGGTTCAAATCCTACAGAGCGTGAGTCAGTTTATTTGATGTCGAATCACAATAAAATATTTGAACAAAAAAAAAACAAAAAAGTTTAATTGCAACTTGCATTGGACCTCCTGCGGGAAGGAGGTCAATAAAAAAGAAATAAATATTACTCAATCAAAGATCTAACTGATCACCGCGTCTGTATTGTAAATATGCGGTTACGAATAATCCTGCTAAAGTAATAGGAATTAGACCTAAGACGATTCCAAATAGAAAAACTTCAATCATTTCGGTTTGTTTAAGGGGATAAAAAAATAGGTAAGATACATTTAAAAATATTAATCTGAATTATCCATGAATCTCAATGACCAAGAATTGACAATTGGTGTGTAAAAGAACCATAGAATACCAAGAATCTCAGAGAAATATTCGTTTTTATCAATTTTTTCATTCAATTTATTTCAAATAAGTCGTATCTTGTTTAAACCAATGAATAGAGCTGAGGTTATAGTTAAAGCAGCCAGTAGAAAACCGAAATAACTAGTTATAGTAAGCATGAAAGAGCTAAATTAGATATGTTCCTTTGCTACATATGCTGATAAAGCACTTACCTAAATTAAAATTTTTAGAAAATATGACGGTAAGAAAAAATCAATTGACAGAATCAGTTTAGTTCCAATTGAAAATTAAATTTTAATCATTTCCCTTCTTTTTCAAGAGGATATGATCCGTTTTGGAACGAATGCCTGATACTAATTACCTTTTTATTTTTTTCATTGGACTCAGTCCAGTAATAGGTTGCTTAATTGCCCATAACATAATATTTCGAAGGAAAAGAAGAAAAAGGTGCCCCACAATCTATCGAAAAATAGAACTTTTACTTTATTTTTCTATTTTAATTCTTTTTTCTTCAGGTCCAACCCGATTCAAAGACGAACAACTTTCATTATCCTTTTAGATTCTATATTCCGTCTTTCCATATCGGGGAGTTCTATACTTCTAACTTCGGTCAAGAAAGACCTTTATTTTGGATCTAACAGTTGCATTATGAATATAGATTGTTATCGCCGGGTTTTCTTTCTTTCATTAAGTATTATATACTATTTTATATTACATTACATAATATATTCTATATTACATAGAATTATTACATTATATATATATATTATTACTATTACATACAATTACATTATATATTATTACATGATATATGTATATCATTATTACGACTATATACGACTATACGACTACGACCAACCAATTACTTGAAATGAAAAGATTCAAACAAAAAATTTTATAATCAACAAAAAGAATTGTTAATGGATTTAAGATCCATTATATTATACGTATAAATTAAATTAATTTAATTGTGTAAAGAGTAAATATAATTTAATAATATCTTTCGTGAATTATTAGAAACAAAAAACTATTGATTCACATTTTTTCAAGATGTTTGTTTATTTTCTATTATGAATCCAATAATGGAAATCTTATAAGGAATTTGAGTAACTTTCTATTCATATATTGAATAACGTGGAGTTATGCATAAATAAGGAACAAAAAAAGAAGAAAAGAATTGTGTAACATTTTGGTACCGATCTAGACAGCGTTGCTGTGCCAGAGGGAGGATA